GCGGATAAAATAATATATCAGCATGGCCCAATCAATAGTTCAAGTCACACACTCCCATAATCCATCCATCCTCTCTTCGGAGAATCCACTTCAACTATTCTTATCAAATAAGAACTAAACTACTTCGGAGTTGAAGAGAAGTATCAAAAAACATGTCTTATTTTTTCAATAATACATATTTGTAGCAATGAAATACTATTGTTCCTTCCCCATAGGATATATAAGAAATTACAAATATCTATGATCTGTTTTCTCTATAAAATAAAGCTATAACTATAAAGGACCTGAAATACCTTGCTTACGTATCATTGGGAAGTGCATTAACATAAATACGGCAGTAAGAAGAGGCAATACAAAAGTGTGTAAACTATAAAAACGAGTCAAGGTAGATTGACCCACACTAGCACTTCCACGTAATAACTCTACCAAAGGAGATCCTATTATAGGAATAGCGTCAGGCACGCCTGTCACAATTTTTACTGCCCAATAACCAATTTGGTCCCGAGGTAAGGAATAACCAGTTACACCAAAAGATGCAGTCAATACAGCCAGAACCACACCTGTAACCCAAGTTAATTCGCGGGGTTTTTTAAACCCACCTGTAAGATACACACGAAATACGTGCAGAATCATCATTAGAACCATCATACTTGCTGACCATCGATGAACTGATCGAATTAACCAACCAAAGTTAGCTTCAGTCATTATGTATTGAACAGAGGAAAAGGCCTCCGTAACAGTTGGACGATAGTAAAAAGTCATAGCAAAACCCGTAGCTACTTGTACTAAAAAACAAGTAAGCGTGATTCCTCCTAGACAATAAAATATGTTGACATGAGGAGGAACATATTTACTAGTTATATCATCTGCAATCGCTTGAATCTCGAGACGTTCCTCGAACCAATCATATACTTTATTGAGATAGGGAATCCGAGAGGACCCCCCCCCCGAGAACCGTATATGAGAATTTCATCTCGTACGGCTCAAACAGAAACACACAAATACCGATTTTGACGTATATGCAATAGAAAGTTCAAAACTTCTTAGCTGCTCGATGCAATTTGTGCCAAAGATAGGAAGTAAAAAAAATCCGAAATCTCTTCTTTGTGATGCTAATGCTAAAAATATCAAGTTAGCTCGTACACCTTTCTTTTTCTTTATATTGATCGTTCCAGGCCTCTTGAATCTTCTCTTTCCTATTTTTGTTTGTTTTTGTTATTTAATTTGTTGTTTTTTGTGCGTAATGCGGGTCGACTTTTGTTTTACTGTTGATAGGAATTCCCTTGTTAAGACCCTATAAATCAATTAAAACCTCAGATTCATACAAGAACCACGATGATTTAATCCCAAGCTAAATAAAAGGGTTCTTTGAGTAAAAACCATTTGATCATCAATTATTCAATTTCAATGAGTGGATGTAATGACTCAACAAAATCTAGAGAAGTAAGTTGTTCTTCAGATAAAATGAATTTCATAAGTCTAAAGAAAGAAAAATTATTTAATTTAGGAAATACCCATCTGAAATTTTTTTTAGTCCGGTTGCGGGGTCTAAATAATAGGTATGAATCATAGTTAGAATATTTTTTTTATTACTTTTATCTATAATATTCCGTGTTCCAGATATTAGAATAAATATCCGACGGGGTGGAATCATCTTAATAGAGATGACAGGGCCGTTCTCTGTATTATCAATAGGATCAATTATAACAAGTCACACGCTCATATTCCGGAAATACCGAAAAAAGAAATACCACAGTCGAACTACCAAAAAGGTCTATAAATCCAAGTTTTAAATAATTTTTTTTTTGATTGAAAAACTAGAGGTTCATAGTTCTTATGAACCTAACTCATTGAAATTCCATCCAGTAAAACGGAAGAATTATAAATTTCCAAAATAATAGATAAGAATATTGCAAATAGAGCCATTGCAACTCCCATAAGTGGTGTAGTCCCCCAGCCCGGAGCTACTTTACCATATTCTGAATTCAATGGTTTCAATAAACTCCCTACAGTAGTTTGTCTTGGCCTAGATCTAGAACTACCCTCAACGGTTTGTGTAGCCATAAATCCTATTTAATCATTGGTTGAGATCGGTTGACTTTGTATACTATTCCGTTGTAATTGTAAATAAATAAACGATCTTATCGTAGATCCATTGTGATCTTGAAATTTTCTAAAAATGGAAACAGCAACCTTAGTCGCCATCTTCATATCAGGTTTACTTGTAAGCTTTACGGGGTACGCCTTATATACCGCTTTTGGGCAACCCTCTCAACAACTAAGAGATCCATTCGAGGAACACGGAGACTAGACTTGTTGAAGTAATGAGCCTCTTGATATGAGGGCCCATTACTTCAGTTTCTATAATGAAAAATTATTTCATTATTTTTTAGTCGGAACCTTAGGTGGTTCTCGAAAAAAGATAGCGAAAAAAATTATCCCTAAAGTCGAGACTAAAAGGAATGTATAAACCAATGCTTCCATAGATTCGATCGTGGTTTACAATTATAGCTTTCACATCTATTCGTTTGATTGAGTGGGATCATTTACCATACCATAAAAAAAGAGGGGAAAGAATCAACTTCTTTTCGTTGATTCAAGTTTCTATTTTTTTCTCGGGTACCCGAGAAAAAAATAGAGATAGAGGATAAAGATACCAGAGCAGTCTTGTATCAAACTACTTGTCTCTTTGTAGTTGGATCTCCAAGTTTTTGGAATGCTCCAAATTCCACTTGAGCATCCAAATCTGGATCAATACCAGCAAAAACATCTCTAAACAAGGTTCTAGCGCCATGCCAAATATGTCCAAAAAAGAAAAGCAAAGCAAACGAAGCATGCCCAAAAGTGAACCAACCCCTTGGACTACTACGAAAAACACCATCAGATTTTAAAGTAGCCCGGTCTAATTCAAAAATTTCGCCTAATTGTGCGCGCCTAGCATATTTTTTCACAGTAGCAGGATCGCTATAATTGACTCCATTGAGTTCGCCACCATAGAACTCAACAGTTACACCTACTTGTTCGACACTATACTTTGATTCCGCCCTTCGAAAAGGAACATCTGCCCGAATAATTCCATCTCCATCTACTAAAACTACCGGGAATGTTTCAAAAAAAGTAGGCATACGACGTACAAAAAGCTCGCGCCCTTCTTTATCTCTAAAGACGGGATGTCCTAACCATCCAACAGCTATTCCATCCCCGCTATCCATTGAGCCCGCTCTGAATAATCCCCCTTTTGCCGGATTATTACCAATGTAATCATAAAAAGCTAATTTTTCAGGAATTTTAGACCAAGCTTCCGATAAACTTAGATTTTCAGCTAGTCCGGCACCAACTCTTCGATATATCTCTTGCTGGAAGTATCCCTGATCCCACTGATAACGAGTGGGACCAAATAACTCGATTGGGGTTGTTGCTGAACCATACCACATAGTTCCAGCAACAACAAAAGCTGCAAAAAAAACAGCAGCGATACTACTAGAAAGTACAGTTTCAATATTGCCCATACGTAATCCTTTGTAGAGACGTTGAGGCGGACGGACACTAAGATGGAATAGGCCTGCCAATATGCCCAATGTACCTGCTGCAATATGATGAGAGGCGATTCCGCCGGGAGCAAAAGGATCAAAACCTTCCGCGCCCCACGCTGGACTTACAGATTGTACTTTTCCAGTTAGTCCATAAGGATCAGACACCCATATTCCAGGACCATATAAGCCTGTTACATGAAATGCGCCAAAGCCAAAGCAAGCCACTCCTGAGAGAAATAAATGAATTCCAAAGATTTTGGGCAAATCCAAAGAAGGTTTTCCTGTACGCTCATCACAGAATATTTCTAAGTCCCAATACACCCAATGCCAGATGGCCGCTAAAAAACACAAGCCAGAAAACACAATATGTGCTCCGGCCACGCCTTCATAGCTCCAAATACCCGAATTCGTTACAGTTCCGCCTGAAATACTCCAACCACCCCATGAATTGGTTATTCCTAAACGAGTCATGAAGGGTATAACGAACATACCTTGTCTCCACATTGGATCAAGAACAGGGTCAGAGGGATCAAAAACCGCCAATTCATATAGAGCCATCGAACCGGCCCAACCGGAAACTAGAGCCGTATGCATTATATGGACAGAAAGCAATCGGCCGGGATCATTCAATACGACAGTATGAACACGATACCAAGGCAAACCCATGGAAATACCCCTTTCTCAAAGAAAAATAGACACTATGTAACTTTATCGCATTGCAATAGACTTATACTATTTACCTAATCTTTTCAGCGAATTCTGTATGAGAAAAGGTTACTTTTTATTGTATTCCGTTGAAAATAACGGCTGAATTCTGTTCGTAAGAACAAAGAGAAGCAGATCTATTCTATACCCGATAAGTACCAATACGCAATGGGAGCATTAGTCCTATTTTGGGGGAATGAATGTATGGATCCTTTTTTTTATTCGAACGATCTATCTCTTCATTAATATTTTTATTTCTTAATTCTATCTTTCTCTAAAAACCTTCGAAGAAGACAATAAACTCATTCTTACGTTTCCATATTAAAGTGAAGTATAGTACTTAAATTTTTTCTTTAATTTAATGCCCATTGGTGTTCCAAAAGTACCTTTTCGGAGTCCTGGAGAGGAAGATGCAGTTTGGGTTGACGTATAGTGCGACTTGTCAGACATATTGGGTCATATGGAATTTCCCCATTTTCTCCCCCGATCGAGATATCCTTTGTTTCGCCCAAGAAATATTGTATTGATTGAAGAATCAATCATGCGTAGCGTGAAGTTAAATTAGATTAATTTAGATTGAGGAGCAATATTCTTAATTAGCAGAATTTATGGTTAACTTGGACTAAAAAAATGGAGTATCCAGGCTCTGCTCATAAAATACCAAATGGGTAATAGTAATATATGTAGAATTACCGCTTGTAGCTATGCATAGAAGATTCCTCTATTTTATTTATTTAATTAGAGAAGCACTCTTAAACTGCCATGTCAACCATTATAATAAATACATTGAATAGTTTTTTGGAGACATGAAACGAATTGAAAAAAAACTCGTAGCAAAAAGAAGTGGTACTGAGATCATTTGTCCTATATGTACAACTAGAATTCGGATAGATCTTTCCCCGGAGTAGAACATGAACCTAAAAGAATTCAAAGGGCCCATTCAGGAACAAGAAAATGACATCGTGATTTAAATCTCGACGAAACAATACATCAATGAGAGGTTAATTAAATAAGTTCAGTAAATTCTTTTTTTTTAGGGAAGGGGTAACTCTTTCTTTTTTTAATGGAAGAAAAAACCCCTTCATTAGAAAAGCAGGAATCTCTTAAAAAAAAGAGAGATAGGATTGGAATCGACACATTGATTCTTTATTTTCGCAATTTTTTTGAACCGTATGCATCCAAAGATGCACGTACGGTTCAAAAGGGATATAATTTTGTCCTAATCAACCGACTTTATCGAGAAAGATTACTTTTTTTAGGCCAAGAAGTTGATAGCGAGATCTCGAATCAACTTGTTGGTCTCATGGTATATCTCAGTATAGAAGATGATACTAAGGATCTTTATTTGTTTATAAATTCCCCTGGTGGATGGGTAATACCAGGAATCGCTATTTATGATACTATGCAATTTGTTTCGCCCGATGTAAATACAATATGCATGGGATTAGCCGCTTCAATGGGATCCTTCATTCTGGTCGGAGGGGAAATTACCAAACGTCTAGCATTTCCCCATGCTTGGCGCCAATGAGTTTTTATTAAAAAAAAAAGAAGAAGAAGAAGACTATGCCTTCGCCATATTGAATATGAATAATAGGTAATAATAGCATGGCACTTCGAGTTCGATATGAACAAACTATTATTGTTTTTTCTAACACGATATTTTCTATCGAGATAGTAGTATGAAAAAAGGTTATTTCCGACTTTATCTTCTATGTCGGGAGTGCATTTCAGCGTCACAAACCGTTTTCTTCCACACCAGAAGCTTTTTTCTGATATTTCTCTTACGAAAAAAAGAGTACGAAAAAAAAAAGAAACTTTGGGATTGCTAAATCACAGACGAGATAAATATAGAAAGCAACAGAACCATCATAGTATTTTTTTTTTACATTACAATATGAATGAAAGGAAGGGTGGTAAATGGATCATTCAACAATCTAGATCGGATGGATTCTTTTTTTTTTTTCTTCAAAAAAATAGAAGGGGGAAAAGGAAATTCCATTGCAGAGCCGTATGCAATGCACAAAAGGTGCCTGTACGGTCCGTCGTTCAATTCTATTTTTTTTCTTGTTTTTTTTAGTCCTTACTTTAATCCAATTCTTCAAGATAGAAGAACCATTCATGCATGATGTTAGATCAATATTATCAGGGTTATGATTCACCAACCTGCTAGTTCTTTTTATGAGGCACAAGCAGGAGAATTTATCTTGGAAGCGGAAGAACTACTCAGACTTCGCGAAACCCTCACAAAGGTTTATGTACAAAGAACAGGTAACCCTTTATGGGTTATATCCGAAGACATGGAGAGAGATGTTTTTATGTCAGCAACAGAAGCCCAAGCTCATGGCATTGTTGATCTTGTAGCGGTCGAAAATGAAACTATTGGGGATTTCGCCTAAATATATGATTCCCTCCATAATTCTATTTTTCCGTGATTTGATATTGAATGTAAATAATTCATAATCATCAATAAATCAGGTTAAGATCGATCTAAACCAACCTATTTTATTATATATATGTATGATATGCCGACAATTAAACAACTTATTAGAAACACAAGACAGCCAATACGAAATATCACGAAATCCCCCGCACTTAGGGGGTGCCCTCAACGACGGGGAACATGTACTCGGGTGTATGTGCGACTCGTTTAGATCATGAGTGCAAACAAAATAAATACAGCAATTTTTCAAGTACCAATCACCAGTACCAAGGAATAAAGATAGATAGGATGGAAAAACGTTATTTACTATCTATAAAGCTAAAGATTCATCATCTACCTATATTTTTGTGTATGAAATTTATGGTTTCCATTGGTGCAAATCCAATCACCTCAGTTTGAGATGAGAAGTAATTCCCCATTGGTAGCAAATAGTTATCTATTAAGCGGAGGAAAGAGTACTATAAGAAGCAAAAAGGTTATGTTCCTATTCTTGAAAGAACGGACTAACAAGGTCAGCTACCTAGCCAACTTTCATAATTAAATGCCACTGTATGGATAACCCTTTTGTGAAAAGAACTATTACTGATTGGTAGAGCTAAACTAAGGAGTGTGAACTATACAAGTTCACAATAACATTTGGTTAAATGAAAGAAAAGGCTCCGGTGTATAGAGAGGACCTCACCGTTTACGAAGTAACCATAGAAACGATGGAACCCACTATTTTTTTTTATCGCTAGAATTTATTCTTTCCGGGTATTTTACCCGGAAAGAATAAAAAATCGTGGTTGGGAAGGTCATAGTAGCAAAAGCCATTGGAATTTATATTTTATATATCGGAATAATCCGTTTTGGTATTAATTAACTAGAGGGGGGATAAGAGGATGACTGAAAGAAAAGAAATCAATTAGTTATTCATTAAAGTTTAATTTGATTCAATGACCAGAGTTAGACGAGCTCGGAGACGTCGAACAAAAATTCGTTTATTTGCATCAACCTTTATAGGGGCCCATTCAAGACTTACCCGAACTGCTACTCAACAGAAAATGAGAGCTTTGGTTTCCTCTCATCGGGATAGGGGCAGACAAAAGAGGGACTTTCGTCGTTTGTGGATTACTCGAATAAATGCAGCAGCTCGTGAGAATACGGTATTCTATAGTTATAATAAATTTATACAAAATCTGTATAAGAAGCAATTGCTTCTTAATCGTAAAATACTTGCGCAAATAGCTATATCAAATAAGAATTGTCTTTACATGATTTCCAATAAGATTAGCAAATAAAAGAGATTAAAAAGTCATATATAATATATATATAAATAGCGAAAACAGAATAGAATTCCCCGGAGAATGGACTCCGGGAAGATAGAATAAAAATGAATTTAAGAAATTAAAAAGAAATTAAGATAAGTAGTGGGAATGAACGAACATCTTTCAAAAAAAAAAGGGATTTCTTCTTTCCCTATTTGTTGTTTCTTATAACACAACAATCAAATCTGGATTCGAGGTTTTTCGAGCAAAACATCAATCTGAGTTGAGTTCCGCTTGGAGTTTTGAATTAATAGGAAGAGTATATCTAAGAGTATATCTATTTATTTCGGGTTCTGGGACCAGCCGTTCTAGGGATCGACTCAGCTCTCTCAAACTGTTTTTCATTATTAAGAAAAGGTAACAAAGATAAAATACGAGCTTGTTTTATAGCAATAGTAATTAATCGTTGTTGTTTCAAGGTCAATCTATTCACCCGTCTAGATAATATTTTTCCTTGTTCACTAATAAATCGACTAATTAAACTCATGTTTCTATAATCAATTTGATCCCCCGATTCAATTGGGGGAAAACGCCTACGAAAAGATCGCTTGGATTTGCGAAAAGGTTGCTTGGATTTATCCATGATATATTCCTTATCTCTAAATTTCTATTTCTTTATTCATTTCAGATCTGACCGAAATGAGTTTTCTTTTTTTATTTGTATATTATATATTTATATACATATATATGTTAAGTTTTTCTTTTTCCTGTTCCTTTGAAAAATAATACAATACATATGTTCCATTCGATCTATTTCTTTATTTCCCCATGAATCGTATGCTTGCGACAATAACGACAAAACTTTCTCAAGTCTAATCGACTGGGTGTATTGTGTCGATTCTTTTGAGTAATATATCTAGAAATGCCCGGAAATTTCTTATTAACACCATTTTGGGCACAACTGGTACACTCCAAAATAACTCTAACTCGGACATCTTTACCCTTAGCCATGAACCTCCTTTAAATTTTTGATCGACTTAATTCTTCTATTTTCGACCCGAATCTAAATCTAAGAAGACGAAAAGAACAAAAAATAAAAATATATATATAACTAGTTAATTCCAATTAATACTAATATAGAAATAGAAGTGACTAACTAGTTAATTCCAATTAATACTAATAGAAATTAATAGAATATAATAATTTTATGTGAGTAATACAATTTTTTCTAATTATCAATTATTCTTTCCAGTATTTCATTTAAGTATCCTTTTTTCTATGCTACGATTTCGTGGAATTTTTTACCCTATACAGGAACCTCTTTTCCATTTCTGTTCTCCAAAATAAAATAGGATCTTAAACTATAATTAAAAAAAGGGGAATGACAAAGCATCGGGGAATAAACGATTAATTTCTATCAATAGACCCGCTAAAGACCCAAACCATAGAGTAGTTAGCACGGGTGCTGTGGAGAGATATGTTTTTATATCCCGCATTGAAAATCCTCCTTCTTTATTGTAATACATATATGGTCAGATGCTGTAGTTCAAGATCATTTGTCTTTTTTGTACGGAATTTCTAACAAAAATAAATATCTACAATGAACAGTAGATGAGGTTTTCCTATCCCTATCCCTCAAAAAGAAAGGGGTACCCCTTTCTTTTTTCTTAAGCATTCTAATAAATATTCATTCTTTTTTTATCAGATGTATATAATTTTTGATTATTTATTATATGAAACCGAAAAGAACGAAATGACAAGAAAATTTTATATGGATACAGAAAAAAATAACGATATGGAAAACAAGACATGGATTTTGTACAATGACATTGTACAATAATTTTAAAAGGGATGTAGCGCAGCTTGGTAGCGCGTTTGTTTTGGGTACAAAATGTCACGGGTTCAAATCCTGTCATCCCTACCTATTACTTCTCCTAGGGGGCAGTAACGAAAGGAAAGATTAATTGAGTGAGATCAATTAAATAAAAATGAAATAAAATAAGGCATTCATTATCTTTCATTTTTTACATGGATTGGTATGCAAGACTGGGTAAAAAAAATATTTTTCTTTACAA